TTATGGTCCAATTCTGACCGATAATAAATACCGGGGCTTTGCAGTATTTGATTGATCACAATTCTGTATATTCCGTTTACGATAAAAGTTCCCAGGGAATTCATTAGAGGAATGTTTCCAATAAAAATTGTTTGCTCTTGCATATCCCTACTGGTTTTCCAAATTAACCCCGCGGATACATATAATTCAGAAGAATAAGTAAGTGATTCATACACAGCATCTCTTTCTTTTAGCAACGGTTCCACCAATTGATATCTTTCCACAAATAATTGAAATTCAATTTCTTGATCTGTATCTTCAATCTTGGGAACCTTATAAAGTTCTTCTGTCAAGCCCTGATCAATGAACCTACAAAATCCTTCAAATTGTATCTGATTAAGCCCAGGTATTGTCGACATTCCCTCATTTCCATCCCGGAACATTTGAAACGAATTTCCCATTTATAGAAAAATCTCATTATTAGCGCATTCTTCATCGAATCGTATAGATCAACCCAATGCCGATGGAATTTTTATTCTGTTTACTGAATCACATAAAATTTTACCCTATTCCATACTAGATATGTCCATATAAGGACAGGATGAAATATGTATGAATGGGGAGAGAGAATTTTCTACTCAAGTAAAATTTTGGAATTGAATTTGTAAGAGAAGAGATGAAAGAAATTGATAAAAAATTCTTGGAACCAAAATTCTGCTGCTTAGATTTATGGGCTTTACAATATACTATATCAGAATCAGAACAAAAATGATTCAATTACTACTATTATAATGATTTTTATTTATAATGATATTACCTGGATACCGGAAAAATAAACGGATTCTCGATTTGATCTGTTTGCCGAGAGAAATATAGAATAATCAGAAACAGTACAACGTTTTTGTCTTACTTAACCCCTTTTGGGATTTCGTTATAAAAAAAAATTGCCGAGAAAAGAAAGAGATTGACGAATTCTCTTATTATTACTTTACTAGAATTCGTAAAATAAACTTGGGAAGCGGGTTGTATTTTGTTGTATTTATTAAACATGTGTAGCTATCTTTTATACACCCCTCTGTCTGTCTCCCCTTTTTTTCTTTTATTGCAGTTCTATTCGGGGCAGCGCGGGTGGTGGTTTATTCAAATTTATACTTTTTTCGTCAATCGATTCAATGAAAAATTGAAGTACGATATTTTCGGAAAATTATCTATTCACATTATATTCTATTTTCTATTTGAGTATCCGATTCTCTATCCGGGCAAGTTCTGTTCTGGTTCCGGGGTTTCCTTTACATATAGAAAGATTTTTTATATAATATTTATATAATATATAATCATAAAAATCCTAATCATATTAATAATATAGAATTAGAATCGAAATTGAGAAAAATGGAAATTAATAAAGATTTTTGAAAAGAATCAATTCAATCAATAATAATTAGGTATTTTTTTGACTTTCTTATGTCATTAGGGAAACAAACAAATAAAAAAATCATTCATGAATTCGCAGTCAAGTCACAAATCAATAGTTAATGGTTCAATTTTTTGATGAATTTTTTGATGAAGGAAAGTCAAAACTTTCCTTTTCAATGGAAAGGGTAGGGGAAGTTTTTAGGTATTGTGTATTTTGCGATACTTATACAATCAAAAGGGCCGATATAATTAAAAAGGGGAATGGTTTCTTTTGGTTAAGGCAAACAGGATTCAAGATGCAAGTAAAAAAAAAACAAATTCAGCAATCCCCTCAAACCAAAAAGGGGTAATATTGTCATCTTTTTTTTTGGCGACATGGCCGAGCGGTAAGGCGGAGGACTGCAAATCCTTTTTTCCCCGGTTCAAATCTGGGTGTCGCCTGGTTAACAAAAGACCTAAAACCCCCCTTTTTTGATATAACTCACCTAAATATTCTCCAGCAGAGGGGGCTGTTGATACGCGCTTGATTCGAAGCATATGGAAATTCTCGCAAAGATCCATAACTTTTTGTGTAGAGGATTCAAAAAAATTTTCGTACTATGAAGGGAGTCGAGAAGTCTTGATAGTCTTTCCATTACTAATGGAATGGGATATTTACTGACTGGGCCTTGAATTCGATTGGATAACCAAAGGGGAGTCTAACTGTTAGTATGGAGAAACAACTTTGGTCTACAAACTCACGAATGTCTTTGAGTACTCCAATAGGCCATCAATATTTGATTGTCGAATTCCGTTTTTTCACTTTTTTTATGAATGAATTCTGAAGGTTAACAAAAGAAGAGGTCTTGTTATTCCCACACGATAGAATGCTATATTTAGTAAGACTCCCTTGTTCACGGGGGTCGTTGCATATTTTGCTTGTACTTAATCTGTCCCAATTCTATTTTATTTAAAATTTCTTATATTATTAAGTGCATTTATTGGATTGTTTCATTAAATAAAGAATTGAGGGTAACAATCCCCTTTTGACTATGCACCCTGGATTTCACTATTATTAGTGAACAAGAATGGAATAATTCCTTCGTATTCATAGAGATAGGGGACATAATTCACATGGATATAGTAAGTCTCGCTTGGGCTGCTTTAATGGTAGTCTTTACATTTTCCCTTTCGCTCGTTGTATGGGGGAGAAGTGGACTCTAGAAGTACTATGAATGTAATTACGATAAGGAATCAAACTTTATCAATTGTTTTATAGATCATTCTCCAAAACATTTTGTTTGAACTTTAATTCGAACTATAAAAAAATCAAAATGTCAATAAAAAAAATATTTCAATGATTCCCACCTTTGTATTTCGGAAGGGGATACATATATATAGTAAGAAATTTTCATTTTCCTAAATTCTCTATTTCGCTCAAGGGCTCTTATCTATCTTATCTATCAGACTTTCTTATCAGATTTATATTTCAGATTTATATTAGATAGGGACAATGAGAAACAACAGACCCCTTCTTATTGTTTGTTATTAGACCCCTTCTTATTGTTTGTTATTTTTTGGCTATTAAAAAAAGGCGTTCTGTTATTAATTCTGTTTGTTATTACTGATAAATATGAAATTAAACGAATGCGCACTTTACTTTCTAGGGTAAAGAATATATACATAGTGGTTCTTCAACAAGATACTACGCATAAGAAAATCTTGCCCCGGGCGAGTCGCGTATTGTGTACTCGCCGCTTGCTTTATTGCTGTAGAAATTGGATTTAGGCTTTTATCGACGTCGACGCATTTCATATCACGGTTCAAGTGTTACAAAATGGTAGAGTTTACTACCGCTTTTCGGAATTGGAAGAAGTTCCCATACTCCTTTCTGCTAGTGATTCAATCAAATACTTTTTAGAGATGCTAAAAAAGATTACCGGCTTTTTTTATTAAATTGCCCTGCCCGTAGACTTTTTATTTGACTTCTTTGATTTTCTTTTTTTGATAGATATTGGGATTTCGATTTAAAATAATCCGAAATCTCGGAATTCAAGCAAGAGTTACCCCCCCCTTTTTTCGGATTGATCGGAATCAATACACAATACAAATCAAGAAAAAAATGTAGCCAAAGAAATAGACCTGGGGCCCTATCTATCTTCATATCGAATTCTATCGATATGAAGATAGATATTGTAGAAGATTGCTTTCTATTAAGCCTGTATCTTTATAGAGTACAACTTTATACACTCCAAAACCGCAAGTCTACTAGATGGTAGAAAGAAATATATCAATCTTTCTACCATATTATAAAATCTTATAGAATACTGTTAATTCTAGCCTGCGTATTTTATTGAAGATTTAAGAAATTGGAATCCTTTTTTTCTTAAATAATTATCCTTGCTAAAGACATAAGAAGTCAAGTTTCATTTAGATTAATTGTTTTGGCTGACTGTTTTTACATATATGATAAGTAAAAAAGCAGTAGGAACTAGAATAAAGAGTGCAGTAGCAATAAATGCGAGAATATTTACTTCCATAATCTAAGTGGTTTTTAATTCGTAATAACTCGGGATTTAATCCCATAGAGATAATCAAAATTTCGCCTGTAAATTCAACGGGATGAATTACATCTCGATGATATTGAATCGCATCAATGTTATGAATAACATAAATAACAATATCTGGGCTATCAAATTACTTCGCCGTCGCGAATTAAATAGTATAACATAGGAAGATCCTTTATCCATACTCAATAGAAAATTGAATTCGTAATCGAATCAAGAAATCTTTTTTTTTCTTATTCTTTTACATTCTTTCTACACCCTACCGTCTTCCTTGTACAATCATCGGATGAAGTATCATCTGACCGCGCGCTTTCCTTTCCATTTACATTGTATTGATAACAAACCCCAAAAAATAACAACACTAGAAGTAAAACGAAAAGGGGGCGAGAGTTAAACTCGAAACTCCTATTTTTAATGATATAATTTTCTTTTTCTTACACGAAAAAGAAAATTGTGAAAAAGCCAAATTCCGGTATAGTATAAAAGATCTAATCTTCTATAACAATCTTTCGTTTTTTAGGCTTTGTTCGTTTTTCGATAGCACCTTTACTTTAACTTTCTAATTCTAATAATTCTATCTAATAACAATAAGATAAAAAGGAAAACTATTCTTAATTACCCCACAAATAACACAAATAGTAGTAAAGGGGGTGGTTGTTTGCTCTTTTTTAAATATTCTCTTTTGTTAGATTAGTACTAGCATATAGTAAAAAAAGTTCCGTGTAAAATTCGATTTCAATGATATAGATTTAAAAAACGGAGTTAGTTTGAGTCATTGAGACTACAAAAAGCGGAACTAGAAGGGGAGAGATTTTTCATTTTGAATCTGAAAATTCTTTTTCGGGGTAACTCAGATTCCATTTTGGAGGGTACAAGAAATGAATTCTAGTTGTGTATGTGCTCCCGAGAAATTCTATTCCATTAGATAAGATAGAGGCGATAAATTGAAAGACCAAACCCAGTATGTTATTCCTTGAAATCCTGAATATGATATTCCCAAAAATTGGACTAATCCAATTATATCTCTCTCCCACCAATAGTTACTCGTTGAAGCAATAAAAATTTATATATTTGGTGAGGAGAAATAACGAAAAAAGAAAAAATTTCTATTGATAATGACCTAAATTCTATTCATTTCATTGTACCTCTTTTTTCATAAAATGAAAATGGCGAGGTGAATTGATGTGTTTATTGGATCCGTCGGGACTGACGGGGCTCGAACCCGCAGCTTCCGCCTTGACAGGGCGGTGCTCTAACCAATTGAACTACAATCCCAGGGAAATAAGGGCTACCGCATCAATATTTTTAGGATTTTCTTCAAACCCATTCAAAAAATTTTCGTGTTGTAACAGAGACACGAGTAATATAGTGATATCCACATAATTATGCACTTTCTTTTTTAGTGAGAGCGACACGAATTACATTACAAGTGATTCTTTCCTTATTTCTAAATCCTTATTTCTAAATCGATTCATATTGATATCGATTGAGTATCCGTTTTTCAATCAAAATTGATTTCTTTTCTCGTTTCTTTTTTATACTTATAGATCTTTCTACTTACAGATACTGATATGAATCTAGATCTAGATCGGAATTTTTTGGAACAAAAATTTGAGCAAATAAAAAAAACAAATACAAGTAAAGATATGTATATCGAAAAATGGACTTCTTGGGCCGAGCTGGATTTGAACCAGCGTAGACATATTGCCAACGAATTTACAGTCCGTCCCCATTAACCCCTCGGGCATCGACCCAGAAAAAATCCATTCTATTTTCAATTTTAGGCTTATTAATAATGCACGATCAACTTGCTTTTATAGTACCCTACCCCCAGGGGAAGTCGAATCCCCGCTGCCTCCTTGAAAGAGAGATGTCCTGAACCACTAGACGATGGGGGCATATGTGTCCGACCGCCATCAGACTATGAGCATAGTATCAACAGTTTTTCGAAATTGTCAATAGAGTCAAGAGAATGTAAGAATATGATTCGATTCAAGGGATCATTTCGTTCTTCAGGATTCCATAACGTTTTTTGATTCGTCATTCCTATTTACTTGACCTATTTAGTAGAATAGAATTCGAATTTTGTATGTCAAAACTAAAAGAAAAATCGAATATCTAAGAAAATTCTCTCTAAATCTAAATTCAATAGGAAAAAAAGGTTTCGATTAACTATAATACTATATTACTAATACTATATTACTACGATATTTTATATAATATAAAAATAAAACTTTCAACACCATTTCTTCTACTTTCTTGATTTATTCATTTTTTTAAGCCGAAATACGTCTTCGTAGTAAACTAGAAAATTTATAAAGGAGAAATCCGGGATGAGAAAGGGAATCAAAAAAATTTCCGAAATTTTTTTGTGGCTTAAGAGGACAAATCCAACTTCTCCATCACATGATTTAATGAAATATCTTGGATTTCTGTCAAATTAGTAGGTACATGCTTTAAGTTATTTTTGGTCTGATAGGGAACAATTTAAGAAAAGAAAAAAATGAGGGTCGGCTTGATTCATTGAAGTGATAGTTTTACAAGATCCATAAATGGTTTGATCTGAGACTCAACAGTAAATCAACTTGATCATTCCGGAAAGAGCCACCCGCCGCATTTACTTTCTTTATTATTTATTATATAGTATAGTCTATAATAACATATTCTCTAATATAGGGAGAGAGAGATTTTTTATCTGCATAGTGACTCATTCAGGAATTAAGTTAGTTAAAGGGCCCCTTTAACTCAGTGGTAGAGTAACGCCATGGTAAGGCGTAAGTCATCGGTTCAAATCCGATAAGGGGCTTTTTACGTTTTTTCATACAACCCAAGTCGTAGTATTCCTGTTTGAACGTAGAATACAGGGTTTTCTGCTTTCCTTAAAGTGAAAGGAAACAACTGTATAATATTAAAGATAATACATTCTAGTAGTTCTAAAGTTGAACATCTTCTCGTTATACTGAATAATGATAAATGATAAGATAAGTTGTCTATTGAATCACCAAATATTCCGATTTCTTTTTCAATTACTCCAAGGTAATCCATTTGAAAGATGCCAAATCAACAAATAAAAAGAGAAAAGTAAGTGGACCTGACCTATTGAATCAGGACTATATCCGCTATTCTGATAATAAAATTAGATAGATATGAAGTTGGAGCAGTTGACCCCTTTTTTTATATTTCATTTCTTTGGACTGCGTATCAATTTGTCGATATTTCCGGTGAAATTTTTGTATTCCTAGATATTCCACAAGAATATTTTGGGTATTACCTTCCTTCTCTCTGAAGTAAGGGAAAAAGTTTCTTCTAAACCACAAGATAAAAAAAGCTTTTCGCTACCCTTATTTGATTCCAGAGGAGTATTAATATCTATTTATAGAATAAGTTATACAATAGAATACGATTTCGATATATCTATTAGATTATTAGATCGTAATTTTATGCACCAACTGTTTTTAGATCTATGCATCCCATATTCTTGTTTTGACAATGGGGTGAAAAATACATGCGAGAAAAAACTTTCAGTTGGGATATCCTAGTTTTTTTTAATATTGTATGGAAT